GATCAAAGAAAGAACTTGTTCTTCTTCCGTAAGAAATTCTTCCAATAATTTCGAACCTAATCTTTTCAAAAAAGCACGTACAGTACTTTTGTGTTTACGAGCCAAAGTTCTGGCACACGAAAGTCGAAGTATATACTTTATTTGATACAAACTCTTTTTTTTTGAGGATCCACTGTAATAATGAGAAAGATTTCTGCATATCCGACCAAATCGATTGAGAATATCATAATCTGATAAATCGGCCCGAACCGGCTTACTAATGGGATGCCCCGAAACGTTACAAAATTTCGCTTTAGCCAATGATCCAATCAAAGGAATAATTGGGACTAGGGTATCGACCTTCTTACTAGCAATCTCCATTAGATATGCATTTTCTAGCATTTGACTCCTTACCACGGAAGGATTTAGCCGTACACTTGAAAGATAGCTCAGAAACTCGAGGGAATGATTGGAAAATGGGTTTATAGGAATTCTATCTGGTTGAGCCCACAAGTAAAAATGACATTGCCATAAAATGACAAGGTGATATTTCCATTTATTCATCCGAAGAAGACTTCCCCTTGAAGCCAGAATGGATTTTCCTTGATATCTGACATAATGCATGAAAGGATCCTTGAACAACCATAGGATGGTCTGGAAATCCTTAGGAAACACTACTAGAGTATGTTCTATTTTTCCATAGAAATGTGTTCGCTCAAGAAGGGTTCCAAAAGATGTTGATCGTAAATGAAAAGATTGTTTACGGAGAAAGATGAATATGGATTCCCATTCATATACATGAGAATTATATAGGAACAAGAATAATCTTTGATTCTCTTTTGAAAAAAAAGAAAAGGCTTTCTTTTGAGTAATCAGACTACTCCAATTAGGATACTCGTGGAGAAAGAGTCGCAATAAATGTAAAGAGGGGGCATCTTGTATCCAAGAGCGGAGGTTTTGAACCAAGATTTCCAGATGAATGGGGTGGGGTATTAGCATATCTGACACATGATTTAAATGTGAGAATTTATCCTCTAAAAAGGAAAATGTTGAATGAATTGATCGTAAATTATGAGATTTTGTTAGATCTTTCCTTTCTAGAGAAGACACTAATCGCAGTGAGAATGGAATTTCCAAAATGACTGCAAATCCCGCGGATACCATTTGATAAGAAAAGTTTTTGTTGTGCCCAACCCATTTTTTTTGGTTAAAAGCATTAGCCGAAAGAATCAAACGCTTCTGTTGATACATTCGAGTAATTAAACGTTTCACAAGCAGTGAACTGGATTTATTGTCATAACCTAAATTTTCCAGGGGTTCGTAAGGAATTGATCCCTTTAAACCATGATCATGAGCAAGTGCATAAAGATACTCCTGAAATAGAAGTGGATATAGGAAGTCTTGTTCCTGATATTTATCTATTTCGAAATATCCTTGTAATTCCTCCATTTTCAATTCGATTTGAAACAAAGGCAAAGGATTTCTTGGGTTAGCAAATGATACATAGTGCGATACAGTCAAAACAGGGTATATAGTAAGAAAAGAATAGATACCTCGGAGACAGATAGGCTAATCAATGGATCCTCTCTTTTTCCATCCAATTGGTTTGTGTTCGTTATAGGATACCGAGATGGTTAGAAATCCTTTATTTTTGCAACCCGATCGCTCTTTTGACTTTGGAATAATTTCTCTTTATCAATATACCGTTTCTTCGACACATTCGTCTCCACTCCATACATAATATAATGGAGGTATAAATAGTTAGGATTCATAAAAAAAAAAATGGATAATCCACTTATGGGAGAACCTTTTCCCGCACTGGGCACTAATCTATTTTTAACGTCTAATTAGATCGGGTAATCATTCGAATTCAGAACAGAAGCTCGTTGCTTTTTGCTTCCCTATAATTGGAGCCAGAGGGCTCTATCCATTTATTCAATCGACCCAACCGTGAATTGATTTTGTCCCGCTACAAGAATTCAAAAAAGACTTTGTATCCGGTAAGGATCAAGTATTCTCAGAGTTTTCCATTGATACGACATGCTGCTTTTTCCATTCACTCCCTTTCAGGATCAGTCGTGGTCTTACAAACTCTACCAATGGTATGTACGAATCCGTTGCTTCATCCAAATGTGTAAAAGATTCTAGCCGCACTTAAAAGCCGAGTACTCTACCGTTGAGTTAGCAACCCGACGAAGGGAATTAGGGTGTGTAGATACGATCGGAATCAAAATCAATAAGAAAGAGATTGGATTGCACGACCCCATCCACAAAATGGAACTAACAACCCAGATGAACAGATCAAATAAAAATAGAAGCAATTACCAGATAAATATAGAAAATGGATAGACCTCTTTCCATTTCAGAGGAGGCCTCTTGTGTCACAGCGAATCCAACGAACACATCATTTGGATGATGCAAAAACCAAACTTATGGGACGTGGATCAATCGATCGATTGATCCACGATCTAATTCTATATTGTTCAAGACACTATTGTCAATAGGAAGGTTGAAAACAAAA